TCTAGGGGGGGCTTTATTTCTCCTTTTTTTTCTTTCATTATAATGAAATAATGAAAATGCATAGTATTTAACTGACATATGTTCTTGAAAAAACAGTCAGAAATAGATTGATTAATCTAAATAATAGTCCTCGCTGGGGGCGGATGTAGCCAAGTGGCTCAAGGCAGTGGATTGTGAATCCACCATGCGCGGGTTCAATTCCCGTCGTTCGCCCAACCCGCGGCCTATTTTTAGGATCTATTTGATATTGATCATGATCTGTGATATCCTAATAAATAGGAAGCCGATGACTATTCATAGCTATTACCATTGAGAGAGAGCCAATTCCAATAGGCTTATTGGAGGGTCCCATTGGCATGCATCCAGTAGGAATTGAACCTACGAATTCGCCAATTATGAGTTGGGTGCTTTAACCATTCAGCCATGGATGCTTAACAGGGATCCTCCTACATGGTGAATAACCAAATTTCAATTGAAATCAAATCTTTATCATAAAGCAATCTTATTTTCATTGTCATAAATGCATATTAAGAACGTAATCTTATTTTCGTTAAACGGAAGGAGGTATCCAAAAATGGTAGGAGTATCGAAAGCTTTTTTTTTGGAATTAAAAGAGATATTGAGAGAGATCAAGAGTTCTCGCTCTTTATTAGATTCATGGAACCAATTCAATTCAGTAGTATCTTTGATTCACATTTGTTTTTACCAAGAACGTTTTATAAAACTTTTTGACCCCCGAATTTGGAGTATTCTACTTTCACGCAATTCACAGGGTTCAACAAGGAATCGAGGTTTCAGGATCAGGGGTGTAATACTCTTTGTAGTAGTGGTACTTATCTATCGTATTAACAATCGAAATATGGTCGAAAGCAAAAATCTCTATTTGATAGGGCTTTTTCCTATACCTATGAATTCCATTGGGCCCAGAAACGATACATTGGAAGAATCCGTTGGGTCTTCCAATATCAATAGGTTGATTGTTTCGCTGCTCTCTCTTCCAAACGGAAAAAAGATCTCTGAGAGCTCTTTACTGAATCCGAAAGAGAGTACTCGGGTTCTCCCAATAACTAAAAAGCGTAGCATGCTTAAATCTAACTGGGTTTCGCGGTGGTGGAGGAACTGGATCGGAAAAAAGAGGGACTCTAGCCAATTGAAATTGAAAGGATTTTCTGATCAATCCAGAGATCCTTTGGATTCCATTAGGAATGGGGATTCGAAATATCACCCATGGATCACTCAAATGCAAAGAGAGCTTCAACAACTAAAAAAAGCAAGACCGATTCTTTGGGATCTTCAAACGGAACGAACAGAGATAGAAACGGAACGAACAGAGATAGAAACGGAACGAACAGAGATAGAAACGGAACGAACAGAGATAGAAATTGAACGAACAGAGATAGAAATTGAAGCATTTTTGGGGAATCGTACACGATCCGTTCGTTCTTTTTTCTCTGACAGATGGTCAGAACTTGATCTGAGTTCGCATCCTACTGAGAGGCCCACTAGAGAGCAGAAATTGTTGAAGAAACAAGAAGATCTTTCTTTTGTCCCTTCCAGGCGATCGGAAAATCAAGAAATGCTTTATCTATTCAAGATAATTACATATTTACAAAATACCGTCTCAATTCATCCTATATCGTCAGATCCGGGCTGTGATATGGTTCCGAAGGATGAACCGGATATGGACAGTTTCAATAAGATTTCATTCTTGAACAAAAATCCATTTTTTGATTTCTTTCATCTATTCCCTGGCTGGAACAGGGGAGGATACACGTTACACCACGATTTTGAATCAGAAGAGAGATTTACAGACATGGCAGATTTATTTACTCTATCAATAACCGAGCCGGATCTGGTGTATCATAGGGGATTTGCCTTTTCTATTGATTCCTACGGATTGGATCAAAAACAATTCTTGAACGAGGTATTCAACTCCAGGGATGAATCGAAAAAGAAATCTTTATTGGTTCTACCTCCTATTCCTATTTTTTATGAAGAGAATGGGTCTTTTTATCAAAAGATCAGAAAAGAATGGGTCAGGATCTCCTGCGGGAATGATTTGGAAGATCCAAAACCAAAAAGAGCGGTAGCAGTCACTGAATATAGATTGATCCAAAACGAATGGGTCAGGATCAATGATTTGGAAGATCCAAAACCAAAAAGAGCGGTATTTGCTATCAACAACATAATGGAGGCAGTCACTCAATATAGATATAGATTGATCCAAAATCTGATTCAAATCCAATATAGCACCTATTATGGGTACATAAGAAATGTATTGAATCGATTCTTTTTAATGAATCGATCCGATCGCAACTTCGAATATGGAATTCAAGGGGATCAAATAGGAAAGGATACTCTGAATCATAGAACTCTAATGAAATATACGATCAACCGACATTTGTCGAATTTGAAAAAGAGTCAGAAGAGATGGTCCGATCCTCTTATTTTGATTTCTCGAACCGAGAGATCCCTGAATCGGGATCCTGATGCATATAGATACAAATGGTCCAATGGGAGCAAGAATTTCCAGGAACATTTCGTTTCTGAGCAGAAGAGCCGTTTTCAAGTAGTGTTCGATCGATTACGTATTAATCAATATTCGATTGATTGGTCTGAGGTTATTGACAAAAACGATTTGTCTAAGCTACTTCTTTTCTTTTTGTATAAGTCACTTGTTTTTTTGTACAAGTTTCTTTTCTTTTTGTCTAACGTACCTCCTTTTTTCTTTGTGAGTTGGGGGGATATCGCCATTGATAGGTCCGAGATCTACATCTATCTTGAATTGAAAGATAAACTCCG